CGAGTCTTATATTTTCTATTTGCACTGGTGACACCGAAGATTTCAAGTCCTCTGTGTTAAGCATAGGTGACACCAATAATTTCGAATCTTATATTTTCTATTTGAGCTAGTAACACCAATAATTTGAATCTTATACTTTCTATTTGCACTGGTGACACCGAGGATTTACAGTCCTCTTGTGTTAAACATAGGTGACACCAATAATTTCGAGTCTTATATTTTAAATTTGAGCTAATAACACCAATAATTTGAATCTTATATTTTCTATTTGCGCAGGTGACACCAAAGATTTCCAGTCCTCGGCTGGACCAGCTGAGCAATCCCGTCCGTTACCCAAGTATCATTTTTATTATACTATATGACTTATGCCTATGTCAAGTAAAAGAAACTAAAAAAAAATTAGTAAATTAAAAAAGTTTTATACCGGGAATTTCTTGGATCTTCGAAAAGAAGACTTTATAAGTTTTAAAATGAAAAATTATATAGATTCTAAATAATTCAAATCGATATTTTTTTCTCATTTGTACGTGTATGATATATCCCACAAGACTTGTCTATAATAAGAAAAGAAATTATAGTTTGTAAAAGCGTAGGATGAATGAAAAAAGATAATTAATTCTTGAATAACTAAAAAAAGTTAAGGCGTCAAACATACTTTTTGAGGGAGTATGTTTGGGGATAGAGGGACTTGAACCCTCACGATTTTAAAAGTCAACGGATTTTCATCTTACTATAAATTTCATTGTTGTCAGTATTGACATGTAGAATGGGACTCTATCTTTATTCTCGTCCGATTAATAAGTTCCACCAAGGATCTATCAGACTATGAAGTGAATCATTTGATCAATGAATAGTCGATTTTTTCTTAAACTTCGAATTGATTCACACCATTTCTATTAAAAAAAAATATATATAAATCGAGATTCAGGTCGTCATTTTTGAGATCGTTTTGTGTTACCTATATTTATACAAAATAGGTTTTTATCCTTCATCCTTTTTTATTTGAAGTTTGGATCGAAGGATTCCTTTATCAACACAAGGTAGTGAACTCCATTTGTTAGAACAGCTTCCATTGAGTCTCTGCACCTATCCCTTTTTCTCGCTTTCTAAACTCTAATTTGTTCGCGTAAACCAGGATTTGGCTCAGGATTGCCCGTTGTTAATTCCAGGGTTTCTCTGAATTTGAAAGTTATCACTTAGTAGGTTTCCATACCAAGGCTCAATCCAATTAAGTCCGTAGCGTCTACCGATTCCGCCATATCCCCCTTTTTGCTTTGAGATTAGGATCTCATTATTATGTCTTTCCACTTTTTCTTATGCCGAAACTTTTGAATTCATTACATATAGATACTTTTTTTATTTCTTTGGTATCTTCTTTCATTTTTTTTAGCCCAATCCATTTTGATTTAGTCTAATCAACAAATATTCTATCATTTTTGTATTTGCAATTCAATATGGTTATATATTACATAACATATATATGTTATTCCTTTTCTCATCTTTGTCTTAAATATAAAAAAAAGTCGAACGGTCGATTCTCTTTTTTTTTTTTTTTACTTCCATGAAAAGAAATTTATGATTTTTTTTGAAACTTAGAATTCTACAATGTGCAGCGGAAAAAGATTATAAGTCTACTTCGTAGATTTTAAATTCTAATAATTCTTAAAAATTATATTCGAATATTAATTCGAATATTTCTATATTCTATTAATTAAGGTTATGTTTTATTTATTTAATGATAGTCACTATTTATTTGAGCTATATTTTGTTCTAGAATATATAGAATATGATTAATTAATTAATTCTAAATAGATATAGATAAGGAAAAAAAATGAATAGAATAGTTAATTGATACGATATAGTAGTTTAGTGAATTTGTATGCACGTGCTATTTTATTTGAGCCCGCTTAGCTCAGAGGTTAGAGCATCGCATTTGTAATGCGATGGTCATCGGTTCGATTCCGATAGCCGGCTTTTCCATATTTTTTTGTTTTTTTACATTTTTTTTAATTACTTTCAAAATAAAAGAAGATTGAAAAGACTTATTTCACCTTTTCCCAGAGTTACCACTCCATTTATATTATGTCATATAAACTTCCATATAGGAATATATATTGGGTAAAAGGATTAGACCTTTGCAAAATAAATCAAGAAAATAAAGGAAAAATTTTATGATTTATTTTATTTATATATATTGTATATACAATAAAAAAAATCTGTATATTGAGAAGAATATATCTTCTTACTCTTTGTATTCCAATAGTTTATTGGAGTGGATTTCACGTCATTTATCATTATCATTTAGTTCAGTTTTAATTTTGTTTAGTTTTGTACAATTTCAATAAAAAAAAAGGAGTCTTTATGTCACGTTACCGAGGGCCTCGTTTTAAAAAAATACGCCGTCTGGGGGCTTTACCGGGACTAACTAGTAAAAGGCCTAGGGCAGGAAGCGATCTTAGAAACCAATCGCGCTCCGGAAAAAAATCTCAATATCGTATTCGTTTAGAAGAAAAACAAAAATTGCGTTTTCATTATGGTCTTACAGAACGCCAATTACTTAAATATGTTCGTATCGCCGGAAAAGCCAAGGGGTCAACAGGTCAAGTTTTACTACAATTACTTGAAATGCGTTTAGATAACATCCTTTTTCGATTGGGTATGGCTTTGACTATTCCTCAAGCACGCCAATTAGTTAACCATGGACATATTTTAGTTAATGGTCATATAGTTGATATACCAAGTTATCGCTGCAAACCCCGAGATATTATTACAGTGAAGGATGAACAAAACTCTAGAACTTTGGTTCAAAATCTTCTTGATTCATCTGCCCCCGAGGAATTGCCAAACCATCTGACTCTTCACACATTCCAATATGAAGGGTTAGTCAATCAAATAATAGATAGGAAATGCGTCGGTTTGAAAATAAATGAATTGCTTGTCGTAGAATATTACTCTCGACAGACTTAATAAACCTAACTTAAGTAAAAAAAAAACTAAAAACAAGAGTTCGGACAACTCCCCTTCGCCCTCCCTTTTGATTAAAAATAAAAAGGCACAAGGTAAGGGATTTTGTCGGGGAATCTTTTTCCTATTCATGTATCATAGATTGGTAGGGAGATTTGGATCCCTTGTTTGCTCTTCCCAGCATATTCCATATCAAAGAAATTAGGAATAGAGAATCTATTTAAAAATCAAAACAAGGTAGATTTTATATCTATTCTTTTTTATTTGATTTGATACATTGTGGTCAATCACGTAAGATTGGTGAATTAGTTGAAAGTACGGAAAGAGAGGGATTCGAACCCTCGGTAAACAAAAGCCTACATAACAGTTCCAATGTTACGCCTTCAACCACTCGGCCATCTCTCCGACACCAGGATTATGACTGAGTACCTGGGTGAATAGCGAGTTATTCATCGTTTTTTAGATTATGGTTAATAGATACCTTTTTTGACCGGAAAAAATTGTAAGTAGATAGAAGGTTTTTTATTTTAATGAGTCCGCTTTTATGTTAGTTCGTACTATACAATTCCTTTGTTTGTGAGAAAATTTTCTCACAAAAGAAAAGGTAAAGGAAATCAAAAGAGTTATAGAATGGATTATTACCTATGCCAAGATCGCGTATAAATGGAAATTTTATTGATAAAACCTTTACAATTGTAGCCGATATCTTATTACGAGTCATTCCGACAACTTCCGGAGAAAAGGAGGCATTTACTTATTACAGAGATGGTGCGATTTGATTATCATTATTTTTTTTTTTCTCGCCGATTTGGAATAGAAAGAAAAACGAGTATTGAAAAAAATCTACGCTTTTGAAGGTGAAGTTTATAATATAAAAAAGCAATCCCTTCTGTCATGTATCCACGATTAATGCAGCCTTAGATGCTTCAATTGTGAATTCTAGTATTGAGCAAAAGGTTTTTACCTATGGTTCCCGTATTACAGATCAATCCTACTACACTAATACAATATACGAATAGGAGGCATAGGGGAAGAAGCACTACGCCGAGAAATCAACAACACGAAAACTTTCTTCAAAATGATTCCTTTTCCTTCTTCTTTGGGATTGGGACTAATTAAAATGGTTGGAACAATAAACATCCATCTCGTTCGTACTTTGGATACCCGTATAACCATTGAAGACTGTTGAAGTGGCTAATTCCTGGAAATTTAGGGGCGTTGAGAACAAAGAAATTTTTAGAGTTTACTTTTTTATTTTTATCTAGCATGAACCCACTTGGTAGTAAGAAAAGATCTTTTGCAAGAAGGTTGGCTAGGGATTTCTTGTAAAAACATTAGCCCCGCTCAGTTCATAATGACATCCAATTTTTCCATATATTATTTTCATTATGCACCTAAAGGAGGAGCCGTATGAGATGAAAATCTCACATACGGTTCTGAAACGGAGAATTCGTTAAAACGAATGACGACCGTAACGGATGTCAGCTCAATCTGAAGGAAATTATGCGGAAGCATTACAGAATTATTATGAAGCTATGCGCTTAGAAATTGACCCCTATGATCGAAGTTATATACTCTATAATATAGGCCTTATACACACAAGTAATGGGGAACATACCAAAGCTTTAGAATATTATTTTCGGGCATTAGAACGAAACCCCTTTTTACCACAAGCTTTTAATAATATGGCTGTGATTTGTCATTACGTGCGACTATCTCCACTATAGAAAAAAAGAACGAACAGCTAGTCAATTAAATACTAGAAACACAAAAAAGGGCTTTCTACATAAGCATCGTACAAAACGATTTTTTATCAGCTGTAGCAAATAAAAAAACTTCATAGATCAAATATGAAGTGAAGACTGGATATGCCTAAATACTTTCTTTCTATGGATAATAAAAGATTTAATTGATAGAGGAAGCACCGTAAAGATCAATTGGAAAGGTTTTGGACCGATACAACAAGAGCTGTTTATTTATATCATAATATGAGATAAATCTTCGGAATCTACTTATGTAATAGAGTAGATCCCCTA